CAATGGTTAACGATGGCTCTGATGGGTGGTTTTGCTAGAATAGGTAATAATGAGATCACTATTTTAGTAAATGATGCGGAGAAGAGTAGTGACATTGATCCCCAAGAAGCCCGGAAAACTCTTGAAATAGCAGAAGCTAATTTGAGGAAAGCTGAAAGTAAGAGACAAACAATTGAGGCAAATTTAGCTCTCAGACGAGCTAGGACACGAGTAGAGGTTATCAATGCGATTTCGTAACTAGTTGGTGCGCCCGAATAAAATAATCAAAAGAATTTCTGTTTATACACCCTATTTTTATTTGGATTCTGCCGATTGAATACAATTCAATTCAAGCAAGTGGAATCGGATTCTGATGTAAGGAAAAAAGTTTAAGTTGAAATTCGAAAATCAAATCGAAGAGGATAGAAAAGATACAAAATCAATATCAATAAACGAAGGTGAGTAGAAAAACTTATTAGATACCATTGACCGTGGTATCTAATAAGTTCTACCTACTATTGGATTTGAACCAATGACTCCCGCCGTATGAAAGCAATACTCTAACCACTGAGTTAAGTAGGTCATTTATCATTATAACGATAACGAGAAACAAAAAGGGACCCATCACATCACATGGATGGATTATAAATCCAATATGACTTCTAAGCAATACCAATCAAAAAGATCAAAGAGATAGGATGTGGGATCATGGAATATTCATCTTGACAAGAAATTATCTACATAATATGATAAAATATATATATCACAAGGACAAGGGCTATAGCTCAGTTAGGTAGAGCACCTCGTTTACACGCGCGCCAATGTTTTTCAGAGGAGTCCATCATGCAATCAAAGGAATTGATCCTTTTGAGAAATTAATGTCTGACTCCATGACTTGTAGGGAACAAAACAAGAGAACAATAGCCTGACAAACGGTTGGTTCGGTCCGATTCTGGTGCCCCTTTTAGGAACCAAATCGAATCCATCATTGATTTGAGATATTGATAAGGTGAATACTTAGTCTATTCAATGCTAGGCATAATGAGTATAAGGACCTCAAAAATTCTCTTTTCGCCCTATGAACCTTAAGGCGTATGAAGTTTCATATTTGATTCTTTAATCAGGATCAGGATGATAGAGACTCCATTTAACTTAGGTTGATCTAGGCCATAAGCAGACCTACGTCAAGATAACCCTTCTTTGAAACACTTTGGTAGTGCTCCTATATCAGAATCCTAATAATGAATTAGAGCACATGGAGCCATTTCCTTTTTTTTTTCTGTCAAGAAAAAATATGGTAGACTAACTGATATTTCTATCAGTTAATGAAAGAGCCCAATGCAAAAAAAAAATGCATGTTGGGTCTTTGAAAGAGTTCGAATCATTTTGATAAGAATTAGTTCGATCTCTTTTACCGAGAAGGTCTACGGTTCGAGTCCGTATAGCCCTAAATAATAAAAACAAAATTGAAGAAATACAAAAGTTGTATAGTTTTCATTTCCTCATTATTCTATTTCTTGTTGTTTGTAACTGACCGCTTGTCTGGAGGCTGCTTGSTTCATCGAAATCAAATCATTCCCATAAGCTTGCTCGTAGGGGGCTCGTTCAGAGCAGAACATAAAACTGAAAAGAAAAGCACATTTCAATGAATTTAATCACTATTTTTTTCTAATCTCGGATAAACAAACCCACTTTTCTTCAGTAATTAATAATCTTCGTATGTGAATTACATAGGAATTTGCCTCTTTTACTGTTCACAATCAAAGAGTTATTGATACTTCCTTTCTTTGGTATACTCACCTAAAATTAAAACTTTTAATTTGTGGAGTCAAAATCATGACATGAATCCGGTTAAAAACTCCAACGTAACCCAACTCAAATGGAATAGTAAGTCACATGGATATAGGAACAGATTACTGTAGTTGTTGACACGTCAGAGTTTAAAAAACGAATATCTTTTCAGAAACATAATTCATAAACATATAATCAAATAGATTATAGAATAGAATCAAAATAGATTGAATTTCTAATTCGAATATTAGAAATTCGAAACACAAATGAGAATTGGATTTTGAATTCCTTTTATTTAAACAAGTCCGAAGCGAGGTGAACACAAGAGAGTTTTGTTTGTTTTGTTTGTATAAGAGATTTATACTTATACTATATTGAAATAAAATCGAAGGAAGTGTAATGAAACTCGGATTACAATTGAGAAATCTTAAACCGAGACATCACAACACACGAAACTATGCGGTTCGATCAAAATGAATTGTTGTTTTGACTAACCAGTTATCGATGACTTGACAATGAATTCCAATTCGAATCGACGAATTCGGTATATTTTCCCCATTCATAGGAGTTCGTCTATGTTTCTGCTTTACAAATATGATATTTTCTGGGCATTTCTAATAATATCAAGCGTTATTCCTATTTTGGCATTTCTAATTTCCGCAGTTTTAGCCCCGATTAACAAAGGGCCAGAGAAACTTTCTAGTTATGAATCGGGTATAGAACCAATGGG